ATATCACTACGGTGTAAACAAAGAGTTTAAGAGTAAGCATTACACAATCTCCAAGATCATTTTTTTGGAAAAAGAAGAGAATAGATTCCCCGTTTTTATACTACATATCCTATTTTGACGCCAATAAATCAAATTTTGACACCAAGAAATAAAGTGATTTCTAGAATTTCTCGAAATCGAAAAGAATTTTCAGAAATTCACTTGTAATAAGAGTTGAGTTTTTCATTACAAAAAAAAAAATTCTTTCATACCAATAATTATATATTGTGGCGGACTTTAATCTAAATAGGGTTCTTCGGCGAAAAAGGGTCAGAATGAGGAAATGGGATGATCCCGATTTATCATGGCTATCCAAGAATTTCAATCTTTGAATTGAGGGTTCATTCATAGTGTTCATAGTGTAAGACTTATCTGATCTTTTCAATTGTTATAATTTTTTTTTCTTGAATAAATCATGAATTTTTCTAGGACAGTATTAAGGATCTCATCGAAAACTTACAGCAGCTTGCCAAACAAAGGCTAAGAGAAAAAAGAGAACAGGTATTACTGGCATAAAATCTACGATTGGATTCAAAAAAGCATAGGCCTCGGGCAATTTGGCGAATAAAAAACTACTCGAAAAAAGGGCAGAATTAAAACAGATACAGATCAAATTAAAGGTATTAAGATTAAGCATAACAAAATTTTTTTCTTGGAGATAATTTTGATTGAGTTATTAATATGTTTTTTTGATATTTTGATATAAGGAAAAAAATGAAGAAAGGAAAATAAGGCAGACTAAACAATACTTCTTTGAACTCACCCAATCAAAAAGCCTTCAATTCTTACAAGAGAATAGAAGAAATCATACTTTCATACAATATCTTAATTGAATTATATGTAATGATCAATAAATTAGGTTTAATTCTCTATCCATACGTGCCAAAATCCTAGCAAGAATCTAATCTATTCCATAGCTATTTGGAACTGGAATTGACGAACAAGGAATACCCATATTAGTGTTTAGTAGTTTCAAATAGAAATCTAAATGGGGCGTGGCCAAGTGGTAAGGCAACGGGTTTTGGTCCCGCTATTCGGAGGTTCGAATCCTTCCGTCCCAGAGCAGACTCTTTTTATCTATCAGAATAACGATATCCGAATCTAAATTGCTCTTTTTTTTTACCAACCTTCTTTGAGTCAAATATTGGAGAAAATGCGATTCTTGCTTTTGATTTTTAATGATTTCTTAAGATTGGCACTCGAAGAACTGTGAGATTGGAGAATCTATTCTATCGAGTTATTTGAAGATGCAAGGCAGATTCAAAAAGATTAGTTTATTTGTATTATTTGTAATATATAATATTCGTGATATTATTATTAATGAAATTATTAATTTCTTATTAATTAGAATAGAAAAGTTTAATATTAATAAAAGTTAAAAATATATTGTATGAATACAATACAATATGGGGTAATTTGAATTCTTATTGAGGCTTTTTCTTCCTAAATTATCTATTTCTTTCATATAGAAAGAAATTGATTTCATATAGAAGGAAGAAGTATAGATAGATTACTATGTATCGACTGAACCAATGACTATTCATGATTCCATAATTGAATCAATGTTCCAAACTAGAGGAATGTTATGGTAAAACTTCGTTTGAAACGATGTGGTAGAAAGCAACGTGCGACTTGAAGGACATGATCGGCTGTGGATGTCAAAACCCACCACTTTCCATTATGTAGAAATGAAGGTGCTTTTGGCTCGACATCCTTTGTTCTGTTCTATTATAATCCGTCTTTTTGTTGGGTTGTAATGTAAATAGTACAGGATGGAGCTCGAAGAGAAACATCCATTTTTCAGGGGCAAGGATCTAGGGTTAGTTAATGGAAATCAATAAGTTGGAACAACTTCGTAAGTCTATTTTTGATATATAAATCGAAAGGCTCCGATTCAAACTATTTTAAAATCAAAAAGAAAAATTGTTGGAATTGGTAAAACTCTTTCGATCAAAAGTGTGTCATGCGGTAATTAATCGTTCATATGATTCTTTGATAGAAAGAAAAAAAGAGAGAAAAAGGGGCATGTTGCTGCCATTTTTGAAATGATTAAATATCGCCGAAGTAATGTCTAAACCCAATGATTCAAGGCAAAGATAAAGGATCCTAGAACAAGGAAATACCCTTTTCAATTGTCTCAACAACTAGATAAAAATGAGGAATCGAAATCGATTCTAAACGAGACAAACAAAAAAGGGGTTAGAGACCACTCAATAAAAGAAAGAATGCCTAAGGATTTTTTTGAGCATTTTGAGAGTTATTTGACTTGAGTTATGAGAGTACGAATGCTTTTTTCTTCTTTTTTTTTTCGAAAAAAAAAAGACGGGTTTAAATGTCTAATTGATTTGCTGGGTTTATGGATCTTTTTGACATTCTAATTCCATACATTAGAATCCCATACATAGACATAACTTTTAATCATTTTTTTCTCGAGCCGTACGAGGAGAAAACTTCTTATACGTTTCTAGGGGGGGTATTATTTAACTACATCTATCCCAATGAGCCGTTTATCGAATCGTTGCAATTGATGTTCGATCCCGAAGAGAGGGAAGAGATCTTCGAAAGGTGGGTTTTTATGATCCGATAAATAATCAAACCTATTTAAATGTTCCCGCTATTCTCTATTTCCTTGAAAAAGGAGCTCAACCCACAGGAACTGTTCATGATATTTTAAAGAAGGCGGGGGTTTTTATGGAACTTAGTCTTAATCAAACAAAATTCAATTAATGAAATACAAAAAAGAGGGTGTGGATGACTCATATCTAGCTTTGTATAAATTTTTCTTTATTATTTCCTCCCCCCTCTTTTGTTCTATTCCTACTTTTTTATTTATTATTCGTATTTCTTATTGCTTTGCTACTATAGAATATTGCTACTATAGAATACCGTGTTCTATAACAGATTTTATTGAGCTAATTTTATTGATATAAAATATAGAGAAAAAAGATCAATTGAATAAATGAAGTAATTGCATAAAAAAAAGAAGATAAAAAAAACAGATAAAATAACATATAAAAATAGAAAATATTAATAATAATTAATAATAACAAAAAATTGACTTAATTCTTTTTTTCATTGTATTTTTTTATAGTCTTTTTTATATTCTTTATTCTTTTCTCAACATTTATATTCAAAATTTACAATCATATTGACAACAGTGTATCGAACAAATATAATTCGATCGTAGATAAATAGATCTATTTATCCCCGCCCACAGGTTTGGCACATTCAAATAATGGGTTCTTTCTTTGAATTTGTTGTGATACAATAAGTTTTTTGGAATTGTATTGAAACAAAAAAAAAATGGATAACAATGGAATGAATAAGACAGGAGGCGGTCCACAAATTTTCACTTATTCTTCTATGTTTTTATCTGAGAATTTCGTGTATTTTTATCTAATCTGAACATTCAATGTTCAGATTAGATTCTAATTTTTTATTTTATTCAAATTTTTGCTAATTTAATGTTTTGATTGCCTCGTGGAATTCCATTTTTTTTTTATTCCGATTGTATCTACACATTCTAATTTTTTGGGGGGGTTGCTAACTCAACGGTAGAGTACTCGGCTTTTAAGTGCGACTAGCATCTTTTACACATTTGTATGAAGAAAGGGATTCGTTCATACCATCGGTAGAGTTTGTAAGACCGCGACTGATCCTGAAAGGAGTGGATGGAAAAAAGAGCATGTCGTATCAATGGAGAATTCTAAGAATCCATTTTTTTCCGGATCAGTCCAAAAAAAAACATCGTCTTTGAATTTTTGGTGCGGAACAAAAAAATTAATTGAATTCAAAGTTGGGTCGAGTGAATAAATGGATAGAGCTCTACGGCCCCAATTATAGGGAAACAAAAAGTAACGAGCTTCTGTTCTCAATTTGAATGATTACCCGATCTAATTAAACGTTAAAAAAAAATTAGTGCCTAATGTGGTAAAGGTTTTTCTCATGAGTAAATTATCTATTTTTTTATGAGTCCTAATTATTAGTTATCCCCTTTATGGGTTAGACATGAATGTGTAGAAGAAGCAGTATATTGATAAAGAAAAGATATTTTTTTTTCCAAAATCAAAAGAGCGATTGGGTTGAAAAAATAAAGGATTTCTAACCATCTTCTTATCCTATAACGAACATAAATCAATTAGATGGCAAAAGATAGGATAGAGAATCCGTTAATGAATAGATAGGATAGAGAATCCGTTAATGAATCTACCTGTCTCCGAGGTATCTATTCTTTTCTTACTATAATACCTTGTTTTGACTGTATCGCACTATGTATCATTTGATAACCGAATAGATCCCCTATTTTTTTTTTGTTCAAATCGAAATCTAATTTGAAATGGAGGAATTTCAAGTATATTTAGAACTAAATAGATCTCGCCGACATGATTTCCTATACCCACTTAGTTTTCGGGAGTATATTTATGCACTTGCTCATGATCATGGTTTAAATAAATCGATGATTTTTTTGGAAAATCAGGGTTATGGTAATAAATTCAGTTCACTAATTGTGAAACGTTTAATTATTCGAATGGATCAACAGAATCATTTGATTATTTCTGCTAATGATTCCAACCAAAATCCGTTTTTTGGGCACAACAATAATTTATATTCTCAAATGATATCGGCGGGATTTGCAGTCATTGTGGAAATTCCATTTTCCTTACGATTAGTATCTTACTCACAAGGGGAAGAAGTCGCAAAATCTCATAATTTACAATCAATTCATTCAATATTTCCTTTTTTAGAGGACAAATTCTCACATTTAAATTATGTGTTAGATGTACTAATACCTCACCCCATCCATCTAGAAATCTTGGTTCAAGCCCTTCGCTACTGGGTAACAGATGCTTGTTCTTTGCATTTATTACGGTTCTCTCTCTACGAGTATTGTAATTTTAAGAGTTTTATTACTCCAAAGAAATCTATTTCTATTTTGAATCCAAGATTATTCTTGTTCCTAT